CCTGACAAATATTTTGTTCGGTCCGATTCAGGTGCCAATTCAGGTACCAAATAGAACCCATCATTGGTTTGATCATTGATAAGGTGAATACCCAGTCCCTTCAATGCTAGGCATAATGAGGATAAGGACCTCAAAATAACCTCTTTTCGTCCTATGAACTTTAAGGTGTATGAAGTATCATATTTGACTCTTGGGGCGGATTGATAGAGACTCCATTTAACTTAGGTTGATCTAGGCCGGAGGCAGACCTACGTCAGGGTAACCCTTCTTTGAAACACTTTGGTATTGCTCCCGGATCAGAATTCAAATAATGAATCCGAGCGCATGGAGCCATCTCGTTATCTTCCTGTCAAGAAAAAATATGGTGGACTAGCCGATCTTTTTATCAGTTAATGAAAGAGCCCAATGCAAAAAAAAAACGCATGTTGGGTCTTTGAAACAGTTCGAATCATTTCGATAATAATAAGTTTGATCTGTTTTACCGAGAAGGTCTACGGTTCGAGTCCGTATAGCCCTATACATTTTTGTATTCATTTCCTAATTAGTGCGTGTGACCGGCCGGTTGATTGTTCCATAGAAATGGAATCATTCCCACAGGATCACGGAGATCCCTCGGGGCTTGAAAACAATAATTTATTCCAATGGATCCAATCGGATCGGTATTTTCAAATCTCGGATAAACAAACCCATTCTTCTTCATTAATCTTCGTCTGTGAATGACATACGGCCTTTTTCCTCTTTTATTTGTCCATGATCCAAGATTTAGTGATACACCTTTGCTTTGGTATACCCAAGTCAATTTATGAAGTCAAAATCATAACATGAGCCTGGCTCAAGAAAAACTCCAACCTGACCCAACCAAATCAAATCCAAATTCAATCTAATAGTAAGTCACATTATCTAGAACCTATTCTTGTTCTTGTATTTGTAGAAAAGCCAGAGTTTCAAAAACGAAGCTCTTTGGTAAGTTTCATTGTACAATAGGCTTTTCTTCGTATAACCGGCTTAGCAAAGCAAGTAGTCATTTTTCTGTACAATACTTAATAACTTCTTTTTTTTATTCCAATCTACCCAATCCAATTTGTTCATCATTCCAATTCTACCAATGCAGACTTTATCTAAAAAGATTAGGGCCCATTTGAACTTGGATGAGTTAGGAATCCCCCGACGTATCGCCTTTTGGCAGAACAACAATCCCAATTCATTGTTTTAGAGACAATGAATTGGTCCTAAATGTATCAACGCACCCTCTTCTATTTCTATGTTCTATGAGTTGGTTTTGGGATGGGGAGATTTTGTCTATCGAATCGTTCGACAACGCATGATTCCATTCGAAGTATCTTCTGTAAATCATTTACGATTCAGCCGACTCTACCATTAAACTATGCCCCATTTTGTAGGTTTGCTTCAAAAGAAACGTTTTTTGTTGTCACGAAACCTAACTCGTTGGTTGGTCCTGCTAGGTGTTATTATTACAAAAAATAAATAAGTATTTCGAGTCATTCCAAATCACGATCTTTAGTCCTAGAAATGGGTCTGAAATGATTCTTTCAAGACTTCTAACTCGGGGGTAAAGCCGGGGCCGGGGTAGTACAGGTCCAAAGTTTCCTAATTTGGGTATAGGAACCCATGAGTTTTTATATGTAAGGGTTCCTCACAATTCAATGGATTGAATCAAATCAATTAAGTATAAATCTGGGACAGGGAGAGAGAATCGAATCGGTCGATGCATTCCGTTTTCGTATCCGTATCAAATCAATAGAAACAATAATCCTCTATCCGGATCTTAATGAAAAGAATACACCAACACAGCCACGTAGAATATACCATAAATCCCGAGATGGAAATTCCTAGAAATTCTATTACATCTGACTACTGACTATATTCTAAATCACTAAGAAAAAAAAAAAAAAAAGAGAGAGAGAGAAAAAATGGGCCAGACCTCCTCTTTGGCTCTATTATATTAATAGAATATTGAAATTATTTATGTTTAATATTTCATTTAATCTTATTTGAATAATATTGTTTGAATATTATTTCAATTTCAATTCATATTATTTAAAATATTCTTTAAAAAAAATTCCTTAATTCCTTTTTTTGTTTGATAGAAAACCCGAGGCAAGGTAGGAGAGAGTTTGATTTGTATAATAGCATTATATGTCTACACCATATCTAAATAGAATCGAAGTAAGTGTAAGTGGGATTCCGTTGGATGAATCTTGAGACGATACATGACCCACAACAAGTAAACAAACGAAACTATGTGGTTTGATCAAAATTGTTGTTTCGACTAATGCAGTTATGGATGAATTGAGAATTCCAATTTGAATCAACTAATTCGGTATATTCCACATTAATAGGAGTGCTTCTATGTTTCTGCTTCACGAATATGATATTTTCTGGGCATTTCTAATAATATCAAGTGTTATTCCTATTTTGGCATTTCTAATTTCCGGAGTTTTGGCCCCGATTAGTGAAGGACCAGAGAAGCTCTCTAGTT